ATGGGTGTAACTCAACAATACCGGGATTTGTGGGTTCAATGCGAAAATTGTTATGGATTAAATTATAAGAAATTTTTTAAATCAAAGATGCATCTTTGTGAACAATGTGGATATCATTTGAAAATGAGTAGTTTAGATAGAATCGAACTTTTGATCGATCCGGGCACTTGGGAGCCTATGGATGAAGACATGGTCTCTCTGGATCCCATTGAATTTAATTCGGAGGAGGAGCCTTATCAAAATCGTATCGATTCTTATCAAAGACAGACAGGATTAACCGAGGCTGTTCAAACAGGCAGAGGGAAACTAAACGGTATTACCGTAGCAATTGGGGTTATGGATTTTCAGTTTATGGGAGGTAGTATGGGATCCGTAGTCGGGGAGAAAATTACCCGTTTGATTGAATACGCTACTAAAGAATTTCTACCTCTTATTATAGTGTGTGCTTCCGGAGGGGCACGCATGCAAGAAGGAAGTTTGAGCTTGATGCAAATGGCTAAAATATCTTCTGCTTTATATGATTATCAATCAAATAAAAAGTTATTCTATGTACCAATTCTTACATCTCCTACTACCGGTGGGGTGACAGCTAGTTTTGGTATGTTGGGGGATATCATTATTGCCGAACCCAATGCCTACATTGCCTTTGCGGGTAAAAGAGTAATTGAACAAACATTGAATAAAACAGTACCCGAGGGTTCACAAGCGGCCGAGTATTTATTCGAGAAGGGCTTATTCGATCTAATCGTACCACGTAATCCTTTAAAAAGCGTTCTGAGTGAGTTATTTCAACTACACACTTTCTTTCCTTTGAATCAAAATTAGAACATTAAGTTCAATTATTTTGAGCAAACAAGTAATTAGTTTATCGGAATCCAAGTTAAAATTAGACGAATGGGGTTTTCTTTGTTGGCATAAGATCTAAAAAAGTCACAGAAAATCCGCCCCTTTTTCTGTATTCCTGATTATTGATCAAGAAGCCTCTATTAACAAGATAAAAGATGAAATTCTTATTTTCGTGAAATTAGGCAAATCAAAAAAATCTACTCTTCTCGTCATATATAATGAAAATCTATAAAATATAGAATTTTTTCTTTTTTTATATCTTACGATAATCCTATTTTGACTAAGAATCCCTGATGGATGGGATTCTAACAAACCCTTCATTAAATATAATTATAAATATAAATAGAATTAATTTTTAAGAAACTTTTTGCTTAGTAAATGAAATTCGAAGACAAGAGCAAAAAATGAAGAAAATAATATCTCATCCATATCCTTTCAAATCTTTCATGTAGAAAGATCAAAAACTACATTATCTACTCACTTAGATAGATACTTCTATTTATACTTAATAACTATTAAGTAATAATAATTCCAATTTAGAATTATCAAATTATAATAAGATATCTTTATACAAATTATAATAAGATATCTTTATATATAATAAGATATCTTTATATTATAAATATAAAATATAAATAATAATAACAGGTACAAATAGTAAATCGAGGTACCCATTCTATGACAACTCTTAACTTTCCCTCTGTTTTGGTGCCTTTAGTAGGCCTAGTATTTCCGGCAATCGCAATGGCTTCTTTATTTCTTCATGTTCAAAAAAACAAGATTGTTTAGAGCCGATGGCACAAAATCTCATCTATTTTTTTTTTTTTCAAAACTGACGCTTGTATCATAACACAGATATCTATTTAGCAAAATATGGTATAAGCGGCTTCCGCCGAAAAACTCTTATGTCTCCATAAAATGCTATAGGGATCAATGGATTCTAGCTATTTTCAAATAGACCCGAATTGACGGATAGCTGAATTGTAAAGTTGGTCTATCTATATCTATTTGGCTATCTTTAGTGAGATCATATGAAGGGTATGTTATTAGTTTAGATCTAACGAATTTAATGAATTACTCCTAAAGGATCACATCAAACTAGTGCTAGTTGATGCGAGTTACTTCGGAAAAAAAGGACTAAAGTCAAATTCATTTGGGGTATTCTCTCAATTCCAAAAAAATCAACTGGATCAAGTATGAGTTGTCGATCAGAACATATATGGATAGAACCTATAACGGGGGCTCGAAAAACAAGTAATTTCTGCTGGGCTGTTATCCTTTTTTTAGGTTCATTAGGATTCTTGTTGGTTGGAACCTCGAGTTATCTTGGTAGAAATTTGATATCTTTATTTCCGTCTCAAGAAATAGTTTTTTTTCCACAAGGAATTGTGATGTCTTTCTACGGAATCGCGGGTCTTTTTATTAGCTCCTATTTATGGTGCACAATTTCGTGGAATGTAGGTAGTGGTTATGATCGATTTGATAGAAAAGACGGAATAGTGTGTATCTTTCGTTGGGGATTTCCTGGAAAAAATCGTCGGGTCTTCCTCCGATTTCTTATAAAAGATATTCAGTCTGTCAGAATAGAAGTGAAAGAAGGTATTTATGCTCGTCGTGTCCTTTATATGGATATCAGAGGCCAGGGAGCCATTCC